CGTTCTTTTATTTTCAAATATATATCTTCAAAGATTCTAATTAATCGAGTTTCTAACATTCTTAAATAGAAATGGGTTTCAACTTGAACTAGAGCGTAGCTTTCATCATTTCATGATGAACAGTACAGAGTACATGCAAGAAGTTCGTTCTAGTAAAAAAACTTTTTAACTTACTTTTAAAAAAATCACTTGATATATAATGTTTTTTTTTGCGATACTAATAAATAACAAATCAGTTCCAAAAATACTTTTATTAAAAAGTATTCTGATTTTGAGAAATCAACATTTTTTGTTTATAAAGTGAGAAAAATTATCATGACTGCTATTTTAGAAAGACGTGAAAGCGCTAGCCTATGGGCTCGTTTTTGTAACTGGGTTACTAGCACTGAAAACCGTTTATACATCGGTTGGTTTGGTGTTCTAATGATCCCTACACTATTAACTGCAACTACTGTATTCATCATTGCATTCATCGCTGCTCCTCCAGTAGATATCGATGGTATCCGTGAGCCTGTTTCTGGTTCTCTATTATTTGGAAACAACATCATTTCTGGTGCTGTAATTCCAACTTCTAACGCTATCGGTTTACACTTCTACCCAATTTGGGAAGCTGCTTCTCTAGACGAATGGCTATACAACGGTGGTCCTTACCAACTAATCGTTTGTCATTTCTTCCTAGGTGTTTGCTGCTACATGGGTCGTGAATGGGAACTTTCTTTCCGTTTAGGTATGCGTCCTTGGATCGCTGTAGCTTACTCTGCACCAGTTGCAGCTGCTACTGCTGTATTCATCATCTACCCTATCGGTCAAGGTTCTTTCTCTGATGGTATGCCTCTAGGTATTTCTGGTACTTTCAACTTCATGATCGTATTCCAAGCTGAGCATAACATCCTAATGCACCCATTCCACATGCTAGGTGTTGCTGGTGTATTCGGTGGTTCACTATTCTCTGCTATGCACGGTTCTCTAGTAACTTCATCTCTAATTCGTGAAACTACTGAAAACGAATCTGCTAACGCTGGTTACAAATTCGGGCAAGAAGAAGAAACTTACAACATCGTAGCTGCACACGGTTACTTTGGTCGTTTAATCTTCCAATATGCTTCTTTCAACAACTCACGTTCTCTACATTTCTTCCTAGCTGCTTGGCCAGTTGTAGGTATTTGGTTTACTGCTCTAGGTGTTTCAACTATGGCATTTAACCTAAACGGTTTCAACTTCAACCAATCTGTTGTAGACTCTCAAGGTCGTGTAATCAACACTTGGGCTGATATCATCAACCGTGCTAACCTAGGTATGGAAGTTATGCACGAACGTAACGCTCACAACTTCCCTCTAGATCTAGCTTCTGTAGAAGCTCCTTCTATCAACGGTTAATTTTTAAAAGAATAATGGAGTAGGTATCCTACTCCATATTCTTTTTCCTTAAAAAAAAAGTATCTAATATAAAAAAGTTTTTTCATCATGAAATGATGAACACGAAGAATGAGTGAAAAGAACTTGAACTAGAGCGGAGCTCTAGCTGGCGCTTTGCGCCTGCGAAGTTCAGCTCGCGCTTCTTTCACCAAAGGTGAACAGCGTGGGAGAATGGAATCGGAGTGAGAGGGATTCGAACCCTCGGTACAGAA